TATCGACGGAAAAGAAATTGCACGTGTTGAATGGATCAGAGAAGGTAGGGTTCCTCTCCAAACCATTCGAGCGAAAATTGATTATTGTTGCTATACAGTTCGAACTATTTATGGGGTTTTAGGGATCAAAGTTTGGATATTTTCTAAATAAAGAAAAATATATTATTCTTTATCTTAAATGTGCTATATATTTTTTTTTCTAGAAAACAAAAAATGAAAAATTACTCGATTTTTATTTCTCCAAAATGATCAATTTTATAAGATTGAATCGACTAAAAAATGAAATTAATAATTTCATATTGATAGTATTGCTATGCTTAGTGTGCGACTCGTTAGTTTTTTAGAACGGTTTCAATTTAACAAATTTATAAACTGGTTCATCGTATAAATTAATTTAATAAAAAAGAACTAATAACCAACGCATCGCTTCGGATTATCTAGATCTAAAGAACTAGTCAAAACAAAAAAAAAAAAGATATATTATAGCAACTGAACTATTGTGAAGCATAAAAGAACAAAAATCTTATTTAGTTGTAAAGCAATAAAAATATACAGATAAATGAAGAGGTGAAAGAAAGAGAGAAAAATAAATCAATGATATAGAATTCTAATATGTAAAGGTCTATGGGTCATCTCATAAAAGGTAGTGTAATAAAGCATCAATCTAAATCAATTCATATCTATTAATATATGAATTAATTTATAACGTAAACAAATTAAGAGCTCTGAATCAATAAAAACTAAGAATATTGATTCACGAAAAAACAAATAAATATTAGAAAAAATAAATATATTATTAATTTTTAGATATGAGAAAAGCTCCATTGTCGAATTCGGACCTAACCATTAATCGAGAAGTGATGGGAACGACGAAACCTGCAAATACTTAAGATTTTATTCAAAATAAATCTTAATGATTCATTAGGTGGGATGGCGGAAGAAACCAAAAAGCAATACATTTTTTAGGAGTTGTGCCCTACATTACATCTGAATTTGATTGATAATAAAAAAGTAAATATTCAAAAGAGTAAATATTCGCCCGCGATAATTTGGATTTTCTTGAATTTTTTTTTTTATTTTTGCCAATTCTATTTATTCTTTCTAATAATCAAAAATATTCTAATAACTAAAAATAAAAAGAAAAATAAAGATTCATTAGAACATTATAAAATAACAAATAATAGAACAAAACAACATTCTTTAGTTATATATGTATAACAAAAATGGTTTATTTATAAGAATCCATATTGAATTCTATATCAAAACAAGATATAAAAATTTGGAATAGATTCTATGAAATATAAAAAAATCCCGCTATTCAATTATTCATTAAACATATGAATATTAGTGCATATTATTTTATCGATTAGATTAAATAGATTATCTATATATAGATATCTATTTGAATTGCTTGATTCGCGAGGAGCCGTATGAGGTGAAAATCTCATGTACGGTTCTGTAATAAAGATGGAATTGAAAAACAACCATCAATTATAACCCCCAAAGAACCAGATTTCGTAAACAACATAGAGGAAGAATGAAGGGAATATCCTATCGAGGGAATCATATTTGCTTCGGAAGATATGCTCTTCAAGCACTTGAGCCAGCTTGGATAACATCTAGACAAATAGAAGCGGGACGGCGGGCAATGTCACGAAATGTTCGCCGAGGTGGACAAATATGGGTACGCATATTTCCAGACAAACCGGTTACAGTAAGACCTACTGAAACACGTATGGGTTCAGGAAAAGGATCTCCCGAATATTGGGTCGCTGTCGTTAAACCTGGGAAAATACTTTATGAAATGGGTGGGGTACCAGAAAATATAGCAAGAAAGGCTATTTCAATAGCATCATCCAAAATGCCTATACGAACTCAATTCATTATTTCAGGGTAATAAATTAGAACCAAAGGAAAGAGGTCTTTAGGATGAAAACAAAAATGCAAATGCAGGTTCCTTTTTTTGAACACAAAATATTTTTACTTCCATTTTTGGACTGAAAGAAAAAAAAATGATATGATTCAACCTCAAACTCATTTGAATGTAGCTGATAATAGCGGAGCACGCGAACTGATGTGTATTCGAATCCTAGGAGCTAGTAATCGACGATATGCTTATATTGGTGACATTGTTGTTGCTGTAATCAAACAAGCAGTACCAAATACGAACTTAGAAAGATCAGAAGTGATCAGAGCTGTAATTGTACGTACTTGTAAAGAACTCAAACGTAGCAATGGTATAATAATTCAGTATGATGATAATGCTGCAGTTGTCATTGATCAAGAAGGAAATCCAAAAGGAACTCGAATCTTTTGTGCAATCGCCCGGGAATTGAGACAGTTAAATTTCACTAAAATAGTTTCATTAGCACCCGAGGTATTATAAGATGAAACCGTGCTATGGATACATTATTTTTTTGTAAAATAGATTAATTAATCTATTTTATCTTACATATATCCCTTTTGTAGTAATTATTATAAGTATTAGAAGCAGCAATTCTTATTTATTTCAGATTAATACTTGATAACCTAAACAATATATCTATATATAGAATATAGATCGATATATAATAGAACGTAAAAAAAAAAAGAATAATAAATAGAAAAAGGAGCATGTTGATTATAAAGTAAAGGGCAACAATCATTTTTGTTTACCATGGGTAAGGACACCATCGCTGACATAATAACCTATATAAGAAATGCTGACATGAATAAAAAAGGAATGGTTCAAATACCATTTACTAACATAACAGAAAACATTGTAAAAATACTTTTACGAGAGGGTTTTGTTGAAAACGTCAGAAAACATAGAGAAAACGACAAATATTTTTTAGTTTTAACTCTACGGTATAAAAGAAATAGAAAAGGATCATATAAAACTTTTTTAAATTTAAAACGGATCAGTACACCCGGTCTACGAATATATTCGAATTATCAACGAATCCCTCGAATTTTAGGAGGCATGGGGATTGTAATTCTTTCAACTTCTAGAGGTATAATGACAGATCGAGAGGCTCGATTAGAAAGAATTGGCGGAGAAATTTTATGTTATATATGGTAATCTTTCTAACACCCGAATTATATGAGAAACTTCTATCCATTTTTGGTAAAAAAAAGAGAGAGAGAAAACGCAAGTTTCTAATATAACTTCCCCCCCTTATGTATATTTGTGAATGTGATAAGGGATTTAACTGGAATTAAAAAAAGGGGGGATTCACAAAGATTTAATTACTAAATGAATAACTTACCCATGAATCATTCCCACGGGGTATGTTTCAAGTTCCCTTATATAATTAATGCAAATTGGATTTTGATTATAGGATATGTTTCCAAAAAGATTCAACGTACTTTTTATGGGTATACGATAAGGAAAGAAAAAAAGTATAAGTCATTCAATTTAATTTGGGTGTTTTTCAACCTCAACATTCTTTTTATGGGGAAGGCCACAATTAGAAGTTAAAAACGTAAGGAAACCTTATTTTCTTCCAATAAATAAATTTGGGATTAACTTATTAAGTTAAGGAATGGCAAATATGAAAATAAGGGCCTCCGTTCGTAAAATTTGTGAAAAATGTCGATTGATTCGAAGACGAGGGCGAATTATAGTAATTTGTTCCAATCCAAGACATAAACAAAGACAAGGATAATATTTTAGCAAACAGAGGCTTTCTAAATAAAATAGAATTCTAATATAGAAATTTAGATTTTATCTTATTATATATATATTATTCTATCAAATATCCAATTTTTATAAGAAAAATGATTGATATTTCAAATTTGAAATTTTATTTCAAAAATTGGATTTTATTTTATATTAATCGAACTAAAATAGAATTCATATAGAAAAAATCGAATATGAATTCTAGTTATAAAATAATTAATTTAATAAAGGATCCCCCTTTTTTGACACGAAATGGATATATCCATACCATATATCTTGGACTTATTTTTATGAAATAATTAAATATGGCAAAACCTATATCGAAAACGGGTTCGCGTAAAAATGTACGTATTGGTTCGCGTAAGCATACTCGTAAAATACCAAAGGGAATTATTCATGTTCAAGCTAGTTTCAACAATACTATTGTAACTGTTACAGATGTACGAGGTCGGGTGATTTCTTGGTCCTCCGCCGGTACTTGCGGATTCAAGGGTACACGAAGGGGGACACCTTTTGCCGCTCAAACTGCAGCAGGAAATGCTATTCGAACAGTATCGGATCAAGGCATGCAACGAGCAGAAGTCATGATAAAAGGTCCAGGTCTCGGAAGAGATGCGGCATTAAGAGCTATTCGTAGAAGTGGTATACTATTAAATTTTATACGAGATGTAACTCCTATGCCACATAATGGATGTAGGTCTCCTAAAAAAAGACGTGTGTAAAACTAAAAAGAAACATTGAAAAGATTTCAAGAGAAATAAACAAGTCAAGGGTTTGATCAAAATAATATATTACTATGGTTCGAGAGAAAATAAGAGTATCTACTCGGACACTACAATGGAAGTGTGTTGAATCAAGAATAGACAGTAAGCGTCTTTATTATGGACGCTTTATTCTGTCTCCACTTATGAAAGGTCAAGCCGATACAATAGGCATTGCAATGCGAAGAGTTTTACTCGGAGAAATAGAGGGAACATGTATCACACGTGTAAAATCAGAAAAAATACCGCATGAGTATTCTACCATAATAGGTATTGAAGAATCAGTACATGAAATTTTAATGAATTTGAAAGAAATTGTATTGAGAAGTAATCTGTATGGAACTCGGGACGCGTCTATTTGTTTCAAAGGTCCTGGATATGTAACCGCTCAAAACATCATTTTACCACCCTCTGTGGAAATCGTTGATAATACACAACATATAGCCAACGTAACAGAACCCGTTAATTTGTGTATTGAATTAAAAATTGAGAGGAATCGTGGGTATCGTATAAAAACACTAAAAAACTTTCAAGATGGAAGTTATCCTATAGATGCCATATTCATGCCTGTTCGAAAT